ATAAATACTGATAACTCTCGGATGGAGTATTAGAACGGAAAGACCCATTAGATAATGAACTATTGGTTCTCTGACATCTCTGGCGATGAATCAACAATTCTAAGTTATTTTCTTGCGTATTCTTGATGAACCAGCTTTTAGACAGCGATGTAGGAGGACTTGTTAGGGAAGTAAGAAGCCCCTTTGACATCTCTTGATCTGCAAAGAATTCTCGACGTGAAAACACAGGCGCATCGAAAAAGAATGGATTCGCAGGGTCCCAAAGAAATTGGCTTATTTGAAATTGAAAAAAGACTTGTTCTTTGTAAAATCGATCTCGTGTCTGGTACTGCGTGGTTCCACTCTGCAAGAACTCCGAATCATTCTCTTCCGAATCATTCTCTTGATGAGAAATGATCCGCGTGCCCCAAAATGACCTGGCCCAATAGGGAAATCCCAATTCATTGGGACTTTCGATCCAACCAAATAGATCGGGGTACCATATTCTAGGAGCCCAAACTATGTCATTGAAGAAATCCTCCTCTATCTGTTGCAGGTCGAGGTCTACTTCTCCAAATGCAACCCCTTCTTCCAATTCAAACTCCGATTCGTCTTTTTCATAGAGAAATTTCTGATCAACGCTAGAACAAAATCCATTTTGCATCATATCTAAGGGATTCCTTCGTTCGGACCGAAGAAGCAATGTCACTCGATCATTATCAAACTGACTGCCATCTTTTTCTGTCCGAGAGGATCCCACCAGAGTGCCTTCTCCTTCGAATACTTCTAATAGGCCACGAACTAGAGCAGAATCAGTCTCAACCAAATAAGAAGTGATCCCATTTTTTTCATCGGGTCCGGGTAGAGACCAAAGATCATGAGCGACCGATCCGGCAGAACAACTCAAAAGATAAAGAAGTATCGTTAATCTCTTCATGCTCGTTGCAAGCTCGAAGTACCAGTTGTACAAATAAGAACCCCCTTCCTTAGGGAATCTCTTCTTCAGATAGATAGATATAGGATCTATGGGGCCATTACTTAGAAGTACATTTTGTGCAACAGCCCTTCCTATCTGATAGAAAAGGATCCCATGATCCTGAACCGGTCTTACCTTGGCTCGCAAATTCCAAGTTTGTCTATGAAGAGCGGATCGAATTGTATGAGTGTCTATAATTGATTTCTTCTGTGCAATACTAATGGATAGGGCCTCATTGGTAAGTGCTACAAGATTTCGTACACTGGAACCCATGGTTATGGACCCGAATCCATTAGGATGGGACAGTTTCTTTTCCAAGTGAAATCCCCTAGTATATGAAAGAGTGAAAAAGTGCTTTCGTTGTTGTGGAATAAGAAGCCTTCGTAGCTTAAGGCATGTATTTAATTTATTCGGAGCTATTAGAGCGGGATCCACTTTTTTGGGAATATGAGTCGAAGCAATAACAAGGATATTGCTAGTGGAGCATCTTTCACAATCCCTGGAGAGAGAGTTCACTAATAGACCGAGGGATAAGTCATTCGACGCACGCACAGACAGATCATGAATGTTTGGAATCCATAGTATGCAAGGGGACATTGCTTTTGCTAATTCGAATGTAAGGGGGATACTAAATCGATCTAGTAGTAGGCTATCCCTATCCCTATCCGTAGTTAGCTCATTTAGCAGCTCTATATCATCTATATCAAGGTCATCATCGCTATCGCTATCGTCACTCTCATCAATATCAATATCGTCACTCTCATCAATATCAATAGCGTAACTATCATCACTATCACTAGAATCATTATAATAATCATTATAAATATCGTTAGCGTCACTATCATAAGGATCGATCTGATAAGGAATGTCATCCAGGAACTTGTTCGGAACTACCGTAATGAAAGGAACATAGGAGTTTGTCGCGAGGGATTTGACCAAATAGGATCGTCCAGTTCCTATCGAACCTATCACTAAAATACCCCTAGAGGGGGATAGGGCTAAGCGGAGCGAAAAGGGTTTTCCATGAGATGGGAAATGAAAACGAGTAGCCCCACACGAGGAATAAGTGATTGTCTGAAAATGAGCAAGGAATATCCGTCTTTCTGCTAAACAGGATCTATTGAACTCATAATTCATTAGATCCTTTTGATGAATGTCAACTACGTATCGTAAGTAAATTGATCCCAGTTGTTCAACCATTTGATAACTAGAGTCATTCTTTGATAAACCATCACTATGAGTCAGACTCAATAGCATTTGATCCATCCTTTTTTCTGTCGTTAAGGTGGAGAACTGAACCAAGAATTCTCTTTCTTCATCCTCAATCAAATCACTGTTCGCGACCCAGGATTCTATTTGATCATCAATCCACTCAACGTTCACGTTTTTTCTTATCAATGAATAGATCTCTTTACTTGTACGACTTAGATGTCTCGTATTTCTCGAAAAAGTGATTCGATTGATGGGATTTGGTATGATCCTTAGGAAATCCATGATACCGATGAGATTGCTATTCCAAAATTTATTCTTAGAACCTATGGATTTGAACCCATAAGCGGGACCGCCACCCAATAGCATGTTAAAAGCAGAACCCCATATTGCTTCTAGAAAATAGACTAATTGTTCCAGAGCAACTAGAAAGAGATTCTTTAACCAGAAATAATTCCGCTCAGATGTAGGATACCTATCCAGAAGTTTTCGCAACTCAATCATGTATGATGGAATCATCAAAGATTTGATCTTTTTGAAATCCGTCTGTAACTCACTAGAGGCTCGGGAAACAAAGAGAAGATGTGTACCAACGAGATATCCAGCAACAAGAAGAAGGAAAAGGATGAGGAACTCCCGAGCATTTGATGATCTCAGCCATAGGGGTGACTCATTATTTCGATGAATCATTTCTGCGGACAGAAGAAGAGTCTGTAAACAATGACTCGAAATCTCACTGAGATTCCATTTTGAAAGAATCGCCCACAATTTTGTCTGAAGAATCCACCATGATGTCTCCAGAATATCCTGAAAAATAGATATGTGACTGCGCAATAGGTTTGAAAAAGGATCTAAAAGGGCGAATTTTAGATATTTTAACCCTGTCAAAGTAAAGAACCACGGTATATATGGTTGGAACAGATTCCATTTTGAGAGATTTGAAAAAGCACGCTCTCGTTGAAGGGTTCTATCCATCTCCCGTTTCTTAACCCTAAGACTCCGTTTTTTCCTCTTTTTGGATTTCTCAGCCCATGAAGTGTGAATCAAACCCATGTTTGAATTGAAATTGAGATACTGCTTCCCTTCGGAATCAGATAGATTCATATCTGAAAGAGGTGGACAATCCGTTCTTTCAAAATGGACTATTTGTCCCTCTGTTAGAGGTGTTCCAGAAATGTCTGCGATCGAATAAATAGCTCTACCAACGAATGGATCGGATCGAATTGGAAAATGGAAAGATTTGTACAAGTTATACGTTTCGTCACCACTTTGTGGCAAATCCTTAGGTATGAATATATTAGATACCTGTGACTCGATTGGTGAAATCGTATCTCGCTCCAAAAAAACATGTTTTTTTTTACCGACGCACAAAGAAAATCTTTTGTTGCGAATGAACAAGATATTGAGGAATTGTCCATACGTAAGATCCGAATTCTTGAGAAGGGCCTTTTCCACATAAAAAGGGAATCTTTTGTTACAATAGAACCAGAAGTGATGTGGATTATTCAAGAATCGAAGTCGATTTGCTTTAGAAAAAGAAGATATCAATGAACTTCGATGAAATGGTTTCACGGGATTCAGCCAATTGTCTCGATCGTGGGATATCATTGAGAAATAGGAATCCGTGTTATCAAAATCGTTCCTGCAATTCTTTCTAGTAGGGAATGAGTCAATCATCCATTTTGTCTTAGTGAACAAAAATGGTGATATTGTGCCTCCATTGATATTGATCGATAATTTCGATTTTTTGGAAGGATCATGATCATCCAATAAGAAGGGTTTCCATTTAGTAAAAGGAACGATTTGAACACCTATTGATTCTAACAACTGATTGCAGAGTTGATCATTCGGCCCTTTCAATTCATAGATATAGATGGGGATCTCAGACCCAGGAATGGGGGGACTTCCGATACTCAAAAAGAAAAAAGGAAGTGACTTCGACAAAAAGGACAAAAAGAGAAGTGACTTCGACAAAAAGAAGAGAAGTGACTTCGACCAAAAGGGAAGTGAATTCGACAAAAATAAAGATGCCTTCGACAAAAGGAAACGAGGTGACTTCGTCAAAAAGGGATGTGACTTCGACAGTTTGACCATAAACTCGGCCCAATCAATCAAATATTGAGTCGGATTCATACGTAATCGATTCAGATGACTACATAATCGATTCAGATGAATACAGAATCGATTCAGATGAATACGGAATCGATTCAGATGAATACGGAATCGATCTCGATTCAGATGAATACGGAATCGATCTCGATTCAGATGAATACAGAATCGATCTCGATTCAGAGAAATACGGAATCGATTCAGATGAATACGGAATCGATTCAGATGAATACGGAATCGATAGCGAGATCGATGAATACGGAATCGATTCAGATGAATACGGAATCGATAGCGAGATCGATGAATACGGAATCGATCTCGATGATGATGATATCGATCGAACACTACTTGAAATTGAAAACGCCTCTTCGCCTCAGAAATGAAATGTTCCAAATGTTCCTGGAAATTTTGGGTCCATTTGTATCTATATGCATTAGGATCCCGATTCATGGATCTCTCGGTTCGAGAACTAAGAGGGTCGGACCCTTTCTTCTGACTCTTTTTCAAATTCGAGAGATGTTGGTTGATCGTATATTTCATTCTAGTTCTATGATTCAGAGTCTCATTTCCTATTGGATCCCCTTTCATTCCATATTCGAAGTTGCGATCGGATCGATTCATTAACATTAAAAAGAATCGATTTGATACATTTCTTATGTACCCATAGGTGCTATATTGGATTTGAATCAGATTTCGGATCAATCTATATGGATTGACTGCCTCCATTATGTTGTTGCTAGCAAATACCACTCTTTTTGGTTTTGGATCTTCAGAAAAAATAGGAGGTACAACCAATAAAGATTTATTTTTCGATTCATCCCCGGAGTGGAATCCCTCAGAAAAGGGAAAAAATACCCTATCATACACCAGATCCGGCTCCGTGATTGATAGAATGAGTAGATCTGCCATTTTTGAAAATCTCTCTTCTGATTCAAAATCGTGGTGTAACGTGTACCCCACCCTGTTCCGGTCATGGAATAGATGAAATAAATCCAAAAATGGATTTTGGGTCAAGAATGAAATCTTATTGGAACTGTCCAGATCCGGTTCATCCTTCGGAACCATATCACATCCCGGATCTGATGAAATAGGATGAATTGAGATGGTCTTTTGTAAATACGGAATTATCTTGAATAGATCCACTATTTCTTTCTTTTCCGATCGCCTGGAAGGTACAAAAGAAACATCGTGTTGTTTCTTCAACAATTTAGGATCGGACCTCTCAGTAGGATTCGAACCCAGATGAAGTTCTGACCATCTGTCAGAGAAAAAAGAACGAATTGATCTTGTAGGATTCCCAAGAAATTCTTCGATTTCTTCCGGAAGCAGATGACGAATCATCTGCTTCTCACGTTCCGCGAATAGCCGGGACATTGAGGAATCTCCAGAAAGGCTTTTCGGGAATCGGTCTGATTCTATCTCGGTTCGTTCCGTTTGAAGAAAGGAAGGATCCCAATCCAAAAGAATCGATCTTTCTTTGAGTTGTTGAATCTCTCTTTGATTGATCAATGTGTGAGATTCCGAATCCTCATTACTAATGGAATCGAAAGCATCTCTGGATTGATCAGAAGATCCTTTCAATTGGCTAGAATCCGTTACTTGAACGAAACTAGATCTTGTGGAATCATAGTGAATATTTGACGATACATTCCGTACCTTGCTAAAAAACCGATCCTTGTTTACCAACCACACATTGTCTAACCAAATCCAATTCTCTCTCGATACCTTCCTCAAAAAATCTGATCCCTGTTGTTTGAAGAAACCCTCCCCTTCCATTGGTCTTTTTTCACGAAAAGCAGGCATGAGATAACAAATCCAGTGTTTCACTAAGATTTCGAATAGCTGTCCCGAATTCAAGTTGATTCTGTTTCGCTTCTTCCTCGGAGAAAGGCCATCAAACCATTCCCAATCGTGGTCCCTGCCAATCGCGATCGGATCATCCGTCGTATAGGATACAAAAAGAAACTCCAGATATTGGATATCTTTCTCTTTGAATGAGATCTCAATTCCAGCTAGGGTTTCTTTCGATATCTTACAACTAGAATCCCTATTTTTTCCGATCCAGTTCCTCCACCACCGCGAACCCCAGTTAGATTCAGGCATGATACACTTTTGAGTTATTGGGAGAACCCAAGGACTCCCTTTCGGATCCATGAAACAACTCTCAGAGATCTTTTTCCCTTTTGGAAGATACAGGAGCGAAACAACCAACCTATGGGAAGACCGAAACAATGTATCATTTCTGGGTCCAATGGAATTCATAGGTAGAGGAAGAAGCCCCCTCAAATAGAGATTTTTTCTTTCGACCATAGTTTGATGGTGCATACGATATATAAGGACCGCTACTAGAATCAGTACTACACCCTTAACCAGTACTACAACTTTGCTCGTGAAAGATCGGTTGCTTGTTGAACCCGAAAGGAGGATACTCCAAATTCGGGGGTCAAAAAGTTTCAGAAAACGTTCTTGGTGGAAAAAAAGGTAAGTGAAAGATCCCACTAAATCGAATTTGGTCCATGAATCTAACAAATAGCCAAAATTCTTGATTTCTCTCAATATCTCTCTCAATTCGAAGATCCATAATTGGACTTCATAGCCTCTCCGCGGTTTTGTTGGCATGGTTATGGTTATGGTTGGAAATGATCAATTCCCGATGTATGATGATCCAAGCATCCATGGCTGAATGGTTAAAGCGCCCAACTCATAATTGGCGAATTCGTAGGTTCAATTCCTACTGGATGCACACCAATGGGATGGGAGCGTTTCATAAGTTCAGTCTATTGGAACTGGCTCTGTAACACGAGAAATTGATCTTACTTTTATGCGAAAACGTATGTATATATAGATATATATGGGTTTTCTTGTTTTCAGAATTCTTTCGATCTTCTATTTCTATAGAGTTCGATTTCTATAGAGTTCTCTATGAGATTCGTTCGATTCTGTAGATTCGAATTCGAATCTTAATAGAGAACGAATTGGTGTGGTATATTCATACTATAACATATGAACAGTAAGAACTAGAATTCTTATCAATACTGGAACTCATAGGAAAGAAAGTGGATTTATGGATGGAATCAAATATGCAGTATTTACAGAAAAAAGTGTTAGGCTATTGGTGGGGAAGAATCAATATACTTCTAATGTCGAATCAGGATCAACTAGGACAGAAATAAAGCATTGGGTCCAACTCTTCTTTGGGGTTAAGGTAATAGCTATGAATAGTCATCGGCTCACGGGAAAGGGTCGAAGAATGGGACCTATTAGGGGACATACAATGCATTACAGACGTATGATCATTACGCTTCAACCGGGTTATTCTATTCCACCCTTTTTTATAGAAAGAAAAGAGCTTCAATCAAAATACTGAATAACACGGCGATACATTTATACAAAACTTCTACCCCGAGCACACGCAATGGGGCCGCAGACAGTCGAGTGAAATCCAATCCACGAAATAATTTGATCTCTGGACAGCGTCATTGTGGGAAAGGGCGGAATGCCAGAGGAATCATTACCGCAAGGCATAGAGGGGGAGGTCATAAACGTCTATACCGTAAAATAGATTTTCGACGGAATGAAAATGAAAAAGACATATCTGGGAGAATCGTAACCATAGAATACGACCCTAATCGAAATGCACACATTTGTCTCATACACTATGGGGATGGTGAGAAAAGATATATTTTACATCCCAGAGGGGCGAGAATTGGAGATACCATTGTTTCGGGTACAGAAGTTCCTATCTCAATGGGAAATACCCTACCTTTGAGTGCGGTTTGAACCATGGATTTACGTAATTGGAAATAACCAATCAGGTTTACGACGAAACCTAGAAATCGATCACGGATCCGATTTGAATGCCTCTACGGAATAGACCTCAACAGAAAACTGAAGAGTAACAGCAGCAAGTGATTGAGTTCAGTAGTTCCTCATATAAAATTATTGACTCTAGAGATATGGTAATATGGAGAAGACAAAATTGTTTGAAGCACCGACAGAACCAAAAACGCCCTTTGTTTCAAAGAGAAGAAGAGAGATTATTCACATTTCATTTGATGGTCAGAGGCGAATTGAAAGCTAAGCAGTGGTAATTCTACCCCCCGGGGAAAAAGAGAGATGTCTCCTACGTTACCCCTAATTTGGAAGTATCGACGTAATTTCATAGAGTCATTCGGTCTGAATGCTACCTGAAGAACATAAGCCAGATGACGGACCAGAGAGACCGAGAATGTAGAATATCATCCCATGAGTGATTCGGCATATTTGGATGCCTATCTATCCACTCATGTGATACTTCATCATACGATGCATATAGGATCCATCCGTCTAGATATCCTCCTTCCTATACATTCAGAAAGCCGTATGCTTTGGAAAGAAGCTTGTACAGTTTGGGAAGAGGTTTTGATTGATCAAAAAGAAGAATCTACTTCAACCGATATGCCCTTAGGCACGGCCATACATAACATAGAAATCACACTTGGAAAAGGTGGACAGTTGGCTAGAGCAGCGGGGGCTGTAGCAAAACTGATTGCAAAAGAAGGTAAATCGGCCACATTAAGATTACCATCCGGGGAGGTCCGTTTGATATCCAAAAACTGCTCAGCAACAGTCGGACAAGTGGGTAATGTTGGGGTGAGCCAGAAAAGTTTGATGCGTAGAGCCGGATCTAAGCGTTGGCTAGGTAAGCGTCCTGTAGTCAGAGGAGTGGTTATGAACCCTGTAGACCATCCCCATGGGGGTGGCGAAGGAAGGGCCCCCATTGGTAGAAAACACCCCACAACCCCTTGGGGTTATCCTGCACTTGGAAGAAGAAGTAGAAAACGGAATAAATATAGCGATAGTTTCATTCTTCGTCGACGTACTAAATAGGAAAATCTTGAACATTGAATATGTTTCTTCGTCTTTACAAAAGAAAAAAGATAGGAGTAAGTAGCTGTGCCACGTTCAAAAAAAAAAAATCCTTTTGTTGTGAATCATTTATTAGTAAAAATTGAGAAACTTAACATCAAGGGGGAAAAAGAAATAATAATAACTTGGTCCCGGGCATCTACCATTATACCCATAATGATCGGACATACAATCGCCATTCATAATGGAAAGGAGCATTTGCCTGTTTATATAACAGAGCGTATGGTAGGTCAAAAATTGGGAGAATTTGCACCTACTCTTAATTTCCGGGAACATACGAGAAACGATAATAAATCTCGTCGTTAATCTGAATTAAGAAAGTGAATATTAGGTGCTCATCGTTCATTCGTGGGAGGTAAACCTAATGATAAAGAAGGACGAAGGTGGAGAAGTATACGCTTTAGGTCAACATATCTGTCTGTCTGCTCACAAAGCGCGAAGAGTCATTGATCAGATTCGCGGACGTTCCTACAAAGAAACACTTATGATATTAGCACTCATGCCTTATCGAGCATGTTACCCTATTTTTAAATTAGTTTATTCTGCGGCAGCCAATGCTAGTCACAATATGGGGTTAAAGAAAACGGATTTAATCATTAGTAAAGCCGAAGTCAACAGGGGTACTATCAGGAAAAAGTTAAAACCTCGAGCGCGAGGACATAGTTATCCGATAAAAAAAACCACCTGTCATATAACTATTGTATTGAAAGATATATCGAAAGAACAAATATGGATAAAACGCAAGGACATAGTTATCCGATAAAAAGAACCACCTGTCATATAACTATTGTATTGAAAGGTATATCGAAAGGTCAAATATGGATAAAAAAAAAGATGGATAGAGATATATACTAAATATACAGATATAAGAGAGAGGTATTTCTATATGATAGATCGGGACAGATTGAAATTGAAATGGGCTAATAAGGAAAGTGAGGGTGTATGGGACAAAAAATAAATCCACTTGGTTTGAGACTTGGTACAACCCAAAGACATCATTCCCTTTGGTTTGCAGAACCCCAAAATTACTCCAAAGGTCTTCAGGAAGATCAAAAAATACGTGATTGTATCAAGAATTTTGTACGTGATTGTATAAAGAAAAATATAAAAAAAAACATACCTTCCGATGAGACACTAATTTCACGTATAGAGATTCAAAAAAGCAGCGATGTGATAAAGGTCGTAATCTATACGAGCTTCCCAGACTTGCCAAAATTTTTAAAAAAGGGGAAACCACAAAGAATCAAAGAATTACAGACCAATGTAGCAAAAGGGTTTCATTCTGTGAACCATAAACTCACCATTGCTATCACAATAATTACAAAGCCCTATGGCCAGCCTACTATTCTTGCAGAATACATAGCCAAACAATTAAAAGAAAGAGTTGCATTTAGAAAGGCAATGAAAAACGCGATTGAATTACCCATTGCCCAAGGGAATACAAAAGGAATCCAAGTACAAATTGCAGGCCGTATCGACGGAAAAGAAATTGCACGTGTCGAATGGATCAGAGAAGGTAGGGTTCCCCTACAAACCATTCGAGCTAAAATTGATTATTGTTCATATACAGTTCGAATGGTTTATGGGGTATTAGGCATCAAAATTTGGATATTTGCGGGCGAGGAATAAGGATCCTTTCTTTTTATTTCCGCTCTAGCCACCGATGGAACACAAAATGACAAACTCTTTCATCGCTTTTCGTTCAATCAAAAATGAGCAATTCTTTTTTTCTTTTTATTCGATTCTATTCTATAGGATTGAATAAAAATTGGATTGAACCTTTGGTATAATTGCTATGCTTAGTGTGTGACTCGTCGGTTATTTACTTTAGGTTTAAGTTAGGGTTCAAAAAAAGGGGAACGGCCCATACCAGAATAGGAGTATGAGCTAATAACGATAGAACTCATAACTATAGAACTAATAACTATAGAACTAATAACCAGCTCATTGCTTCGTATTATCTGGATCCAAGGCACCAGTCACTCTATGATCGATTGATCAGAGAGTTGTAGCAACTGAAATCTTTTTATATAAAAGAAAAAGCAATCTGATTATGGATTGTGAAAGAAAAGGATCGGGTAAATGGAAGGGTGATAGAAAGAGAGAACTAGAATATCCATGATATATGATTCCAATATGTATGGTCTATGAATCATCTCAGAAAAGGCAGTGTAATAAAGCATCAATACGTAGGAAGAACCTAAAATAAAAAAAGAGCATCAAGTCAATTTAAAGGCTGAGGAAATTGACTCAGGAACAACAAATTTAATTACGAGCTCCATTGCATAAAATTCGGCCTAGCCATTCAGCAAGAAGTGATGGGAACGACGGAACCTGTGACTGCAGAAGATTCTATTGAAAAAGAATTCTAATAATTCATTGGGTGGGATGGCGGAACGCACCAGAAACCAATTCAGTTATTCTGAGAGGTCATGGACTGACCCTTCGGATGAACCAGATCTTGAAAGAGTCAATATTCGCCCGCGAAAGCCTTACAACGTTTTAGGATATTCACTAAAAGTCCAAATCAAGATTGGTTATCTATTATATCAAAATATCAAAAATAAATTATAACTGAAATTCGATTCTAGATGTATAGAAATATCTATACGTCTATTCGTGTATACAATCTTAGATCTAAAAAAAAAGAATCCTATGATTCAGTGTATTATTCATTGAATACCTATCTCTAATATTATTGAATCGTTTCATTCGCGAGGAGCTGGATGAGAAGAAACTCTCATGTCCGGTTCTGCAGTAGAGATGTAATTGTGAACCAACCATCAACTATAACCCCAAAAGAACCAGATTCCGTAAACAACATAGAGGAAGAATGCGGGGTGTTTCTTATCGAGGCAATCGGATTTGTTTCGGTAGATACGCTCTTCAGGCACTTGAACCGGCTTGGATCACATCTAGACAAATAGAAGCAGGACGACGAGCAATGACACGGTATGCGCGTCGTGGTGGAAAAGTATGGGTACGCATATTTCCAGACAAACCTGTTACAATAAGACCAACGGAAACGCGTATGGGTTCGGGGAAAGGATCTCCCGAATATTGGGTATCTGTCGTGAAACCAGGTCGAATACTTTATGAAATGGTTGGGGTATCAGAAAAAGTAGCCAGAGAAGCTATTTCAATAGCTGCGTCCAAAATGCCTATACGAACTCAATTCCTTATTGTCGAATAGGGATATGCAAACAAAGGAAAGGGATCTTTATGATGAAAAACCAACCTGCGGTTGGTTTTTTTTCTGGCCAAACAATATTTCTTTTTTCCTTTGCCCTTTCTTTGGATTGAAAGAAAAGATCAAAAAAAGCTATGATTCAATCTCAAACCCATTTAAATGTAGCGGACAACAGCGGAGCTCGAAAATTGATGTGTATTCGAATCATAGGAGCTAGTAATCGCCAATATGCTCATATTGGTGACATTATTGTTGCTGTAATCAAAGAAGCAGTGCCTCATATGCCTTTAGAAAGATCAGAAGTGATCAGAGCTGTAGTTGTGCGTACATGTAAAGAACTCAAACGTGACAATGGCATGATAATACAATATGATGACAATGCCGCAGTTGTCATTGATCAAAAAGGCAATCCAAAAGGAACTCGAGTCTTTGGTGCAATCGCTTGGGAATTGAGGCAGTTGAATTTTACTAAAATAGTCTCATTAGCCCCTGAGGTATTATAAAAACTCATAGACGAGACCGCGATATTTTTAGTGTATCTGAAATAGATTCAATGAATTAGTAGATTGTGTCTCACGTATATCCCTTAATATTAATAATTGATAAAGAAAAAAAAAGAGCATGTTGATAATAAAAAAAACTCGAAGGCACCAATGATTATAGCTCATCATGGGTAGGGACACTATTGCCGACATAATAACTTCTATACGAAACGCGGAGATGGATAACAAAGAACTCGTTCGAATAGCATCTACTAATATCACCGAAAACATTGTGAAAATACTTCTACGAGAAGGCTTTATCGAAAACGTGAGGAAACACCGAGAAAGGAACACAAATTTCTTAGTTTCAACCCTACGATATAGAAGAAGGCATAGAAAAGGGCCATATAGAACTATTTTAAAACGTATCAGCCGACCCGGTGTACGAATCTATTCTAACTATCAACGAATCCCTAAGATTTTAGGAGGAATGGGGCTTGTAATTCTTTCTACTTCTCGAGGCATAATGACAGATGGAGAGGCTCGACTAGAAAGAATCGGGGGAGAAATTTTGTGTTATATATGGTGATCTTTCTGGTATCCGAATTGGGTCGGTAACTTCCTATTTGTGACAAAAAAAAGCATACAAATATCACTCCTCTTCTATGAATTGATACTTCAAAGGGATTACCTCGAATGAAAGAACAAAAATGGATTTATGAAGGTTTAATTACGGAATCACTGCCCAATGGCATGTTCCGGGTTCGTTTAGATAATGAAGATCTGATTCTAGGGTATATTTCAGGAAAGATCCGATGTAGTTTTATACGGATACTACCAGGAGATAGAGTAAAAATCGAAGTAAGTCGTTATGATTCAACCAAGGGGCGTATCATTTATCGACTCAACAACAAAGATTCGAATGACTAGGTGACCTTTTCAACACTCACACTACTTTCGTGGGGACTCGCATCTCCAAATTGTAAGAGACTTATTTTCTTCCAAGGAGTAGATTAAAAATGAAGGAATTACAAATATGAAAATAAGGGCCTCCGTTCGTAAAATTTGTCAAAGATGTCGACTGATCCGTAGGCGGGGACGAATTCGAGTAATTTGTTCCAACCCGAGACATAAACAGAGACAAGGATAATCCTTCGAATCTAAACTAAAAATCGACAATGACAATAGAGGCTCTCTAAATGTCCAAATGATCTGTTTTAACATGAAATGGATATATCCATATATCTCTAACTCCCATTTATGAGATGACAAAATATGGCAAAATCTATTAGAATAAGACCAAGAGTTGGTTCACGTAGGAAAGGACATCTTAGTTCAAGAAAGAGTGGGCGTCTTAGTTCGCGTAAGAGTGTGCGTAGAATACCAAAAGGGGTTATTCATGTTCAAGCCGGTTTGAATAATACCATAGTAACGGTTACAGATGTACGGGGTGGGGTGGTTTCTTGGTCCTCCGCCGGTACTTGCGGATTCAGAACCGCAAGAAAAGCAACACCATTTGCTGCCCAAACCGCAGCGGGAAATGCCCTTCGTACACTAGTCGATCAGGGTATGCAACGAGCGGAAGTCATGATAAAGGGTCCTGGTCTCGGAAGAGATGCAGCATTACGAGCCATTTGTAGAAGTGGTATACGCGTAAGTTTGGTACGGGACGTAACCCCTCTGCCACATAATGGATGTAGACCTCCGAAAAAAAGACGTGTGTAGAAATAAAAATTGAACCAATTTCAAGAAAAATAAATGATTCAACGATCAAATAATAGTACTATGCTTCGAGAGGAAGTAGCAAGGCCACTACAGTGGAAGTGTGTTGAATCAAGAGCAGACAGCAAGCGTCTTAATTATGCCCGTTTTATCTTGTTTCCGCTTATGAGAGGTCAAGGCGATACGATAGGCATCGCGATGCGAAGATCTTTGCTTGGAGAAATAGAAGGAACCTGTATCACACGTGCAAAATCTGAGAAGATACCGCATGAATATTCTAACATAGCAGGGCTTGAAGAATCCGTACATGAAATTTTAATGAATTTGAAAGAAATTATATTGAGAAGTAATCTGTATGGAACTCGCAACGCATCTATTTGCGTCAAGGGTCCGGGATACGTAACTGCTCAAGACATCATCTCACC